TTACAGTGTAACACTGTATATAAATTTAAATTCACAAAAAAAATCACACTTTGCTTAGTATTAGCCTATTGTCGTAGGTATGTAGGTCTTTTTAGTCTTGGGGTTGGCTAAAAAGTTTCGCGTACTGATTAGACGGTTATTGGGGGGTAGGGGGGTTATCCAAAATAAAATTAGATAATATTCAAAATTTATATTATTCGAAAAACTAGCTCCGGGGGGAAACAGGAAATAGAATATATCCCTTGTTCAAGAGGGAAAAAAATGTTATGTCCTTACAACATGAATATTTTATCCGCGATTTTTATACTTGTCACTCTACATTTGCAGTGCATGCTCAGGTTTTAGGCCGTTAGTGCCGACTCAAGACTTTATGGGGGATTGACTTCACAGAGAAAAAAAAATAATGAATGCAGTCCAGATCAGTTCTGTTGATCATGGGCCATCTAGTACAGTAAGCATTTTACCAGAGGCCTCTTAAAAAGAAATGATAGGCACTCTACTATAGATGTTCATAGATTCAAACCAACTGCCTGTATGAATAATAGGAAGACACTCTACAATTGAAGTCCTTGAAGTTTCGAAACGAGTATCGTAGGGGGCGGGTTGGTGATTTCTCGCCTGAGGGTTAGGTTAAAAATCCTAATAATACCAAAACAAAGACGTTTGGCAAGTAGATGAATGCACTATTAAGCATAATATGTCGCCGCGTTACAAAAATTACGGGAAAATAAGTCAAGAGGTAGTTTAGGACCCAGAATTTTGGCCTTGGGTGCCAGTGGCGGAAGTGAAAATCTTTCCCTCTTGAAGCAATTTTTTGTGTGCACAAATTTTTATTTAGTGTTTTGGCGAGTTTTTTACTCCGCTAAGTGTTTGTGGTAAGTAAATATTGGCGGCACCTGGTAACAGGGGGGGGGTTAATGGTCTCCCCATTTTGTTAATAGTTTATTTTGGCGGTGCTCGGGCGCACCTGGAGAAGGGGGTTAGCCTTCGGCTTCGGCTTACAAGACCGATGTTTTATCTAAACTATCTGGGTATCATTTTATAAGTTTGTTTTCTCATAACCCAATTAGTGGAATTATGATGATGAAGAGTAAGAAATAGAGGATTGAGGCGATTTGTCCAATTTCAGTAAATGGGGGTTCAACTGGTATTCCCCCGATTCAAGTTAGAATAAGGGTATTTGCCACTAGAAGTCAAAATAGAATTTGGGATGTAGAGCGGAATATTAGACTTCGTTGCTTTGATGTGTGTAATATTGGGATAAATATGAGAATTAAGATTGATATTAGAAGCGCAATAACCCCCCCCAATTTATTTGGGATAGACCGTAAGATGGCATAGGCAAATAAGAAATACCACTCAGGTTTAATATGAGGGGGTGCTATTAGTGGGTTTGCAGGGATAAAGTTTTCTGGGTCTACTAGTAGGTTTGGTACAATGAGGGCAATTAGTACTAAGGTGAGGAGCGCCAGTAAGAAGCCTAGTAGGTCTTTATAAGAAAAATATGGGTGAAAGGAAACTTTATCTTGGTTGGAGGGGACTCCTGTTGGGTTGTTTGATCCGGTTTCGTGTAAGAACAATAGGTGAATAATACTTACTCCGGCAATTAAGAATGGTAGCAGGAAGTGAAATGCAAAAAACCGTGTCAGGGTAGCCTTGTCTACAGAAAACCCCCCCCAGACTCACTCTACTAGGGAACCCCCTACATATGGGATGGCTGAGAGGAGGTTTGTGATAACTGAAGCCCCTCAAAAGGACATTTGTCCTCACGGAAGGACATATCCAACAAAGGCTGTGGCTATAACTAGTAGTAGTAGGATTACACCAATATTTCATGTTTCTTTAAATATATATGATCCGTAGTATAATCCTCGTCCAATATGCAGGTAGATGCAGATAAAGAAAAATGAGGCCCCATTAGCATGAATATTTCGTATCAGTCACCCGTGGTTGACGTCTCGACAGATGTGGGCTACGGATGAGAATGCTGATTGTGTATCTGCTGTATAGTGTATTGCTAGGAACAGGCCTGTGATGATTTGTGTAATAAGACAAACTCCTAGGAGGGAGCCGAAGTTTCATCAATATGAGATGTTTGATGGCGTTGGTAGGTCAATAAATGAGTTGTTAATAATTTTTAATAGGGGGTGGGTTTTTCGTGTAGTGGGGGCCATTGTTTTTGTAGTTGAATACAACGTTGGTTTTTCAGATCAAAGGTCTTGGTTGGAGCCCAGGTAAAAATAATGATATATTTAAGTTTTTTGTTTATAGTTGGTGTTTTAGTTGGTTTAATTGCTGTGGCTTCTAATCCCTCTCCTTATTTTGCAGCTTTTGGGTTAATTTTAGCTTCAATTAGCGGGTGTTGTTTGTTGATTGATTTTGGGGTGTCTTTTTTATCTCTTATTTTATTGTTAATTTATTTGGGGGGGATAATGGTTGTTTTTGCATATTCCGCCTCGCTTGCGGCGGAGCCTTATCCTGAAGCATGGGGTAGTTGATCTGTGGCAGCATATGTGTGTATTTATGTGGCTTTATTGATGGTTGGTGGATTGTGGTTTGGTTGTAATTTTTCCGTTGAACAACTATTTAGTGGTGGGTGTGTTGATTTTGGGGTTGTTGGACTCGATTGAGGTGGGGTAGGTGGCATATATGTTTTGGGGGGGGGCTTGTTGGTTATTGCTGGTTGAGCTCTTTTGTTGACTTTATTCGTGGTGTTGGAGGTGACTCGAGGGATATCTCGTGGCGCATTACGGGCTGTAAGATAGCGTTAAGATTAGCAGGATGTTGGTTAAAAATAATATTATGTATATTTTAATTATGCCTGATTGGAAGTTTGTTGTGGTTTTGATAGGTGGCAGAATTTGGTTTGCCGCTCCTTTTGGGCCTAGTTTTTCATACCATAACATATCTGTGATGTGAGTTGAGATGTTTTGTCCAAAGTTTAGTTTTATTTTTGGTGTAGTACGGTGTAAAATTATGGGGAAAAAGGCTAGTATATTTGAAAAAGTGTGAACAGTTTTAAGTTTAAGCGAGGAGTTTAGGATATCTATTGCCATAATAAGTCCGAGTATTGTAACTAAAAGGGCTGTTAATTTTATAATTATTGGTATAGTAAGGGTTTGTGTTTTTATTGGGAGAGTGCAGGCAATAATTAATATACCAGCAATAATACTCCCTCAGGCCAATCGTGTAATAGAGTTAGTAATTAAAGGATTATTTTCATTAATTGATATTATTGGGAGAGATCGTGGGGTTTTTATTGATGAAAAAAAGATGATTCGGAAGCTGTATACCGCTGTGAAAGAGGTTGCAATAAGGGTAATAATTAGGGCACATGAATTTAGGTTGGAGGTGTTTATTGATTCGATAATTGCGTCTTTGGAAAAGAACCCTGAAAGGTATGGTGTTCCTGTAAGTGCCAGGCTTCCAATGGTTAGACAGGTTGTAGTTATTGGGAGTATTTTTTGTAGGCCTCCCATTTTTCGAATGTCTTGTTCGTCACTTAAGCTATGGATAATTGAGCCTGAGCACAGGAATAGTATTGCTTTAAAGAAAGCGTGTGTGCAGATATGGAAGAAGGCTAATTGTGGTTGATTCAGGCCGATTGTAACTATTATTAGACCTAATTGGCTTGATGTTGAAAATGCTACAATTTTTTTAATATCATTTTGTGTTAGAGCGCATGTGGCTGTAAACACAGTTGTTAGGGCCCCCAGACATAAGCAAATTGAAAGGGCAGTTTTGTTTTGTTCTATTATTGGTTGAAATCGGATTAGTAGAAAAATACCGGCTACAACTATTGTGCTAGAGTGAAGTAAGGCTGAAACTGGTGTTGGGCCTTCTATGGCAGCAGGTAATCATGGGTGAAGCCCGAATTGGGCGGATTTTCCCATGGCCGCTAAGATTAGTCCTAGGAGTGGGAGGGTTGATTCTTTATTAAATAAGATAAATATCTGTTGAAATTCTCAGGAGTTTGTGTTTATAGAAAAATATGCCATGCTCAAGATCAAGCCAATATCTCCAATTCGGTTATATATAACTGCCTGTATGGCAGCGGTGTTAGCATCCGCTCGGGCGTGTCATCAACCAATCAGTAAGAAGGATATGATTCCCACACCCTCTCACCCAATAAATAGTTGAAATATATTGTTGGCAGTGACTAGAATTATTATTGCTAACAGAAATGTTAACAAGTACTTAAAGAATCGGTTTATTTCCTGGTCTGAGTGTATATATCAGATTGCAAACTCCAAAATTGATCATGTAACAAACAGAGCAATTGGTATAAATAGAATTGAATATTGGTCGACTTTAATACTTGAGGAGATGTTAAAGTTGTAAATTGTTATTCATGAAAAGTTGATTATTGTTGATTCTAATCCCAAGTTTATAAAGATAAATATTGGTAACAGACTTAATAAGAAGGAGTGTTTTACTGAGGTTTTTACTGTTATTGGCCATATTTTAGGTGTTTTTATTATAATCGATGATGCTAGTGGGATAATTAAAAAAATTAGGGATAATATAAATGATGAGTTAAACATTAATACTTGGTTCATAACTTTTACTTGGAGTTGCACCTAGAGTATTTGGCTCCTAAAACCAATGGATTACTATTATCCTTTAAAAGTTAAGAAGGCTAAAGATTTTAACTTTAGGGCCAGATAATTAGCAGTTTCTGTATTTCATAATCCTTCTTGGTGCATAGAAAGAGTTTAACTTTCATTTTTAGAACCACAATCTAATATTTTTTTAAATTATATGCACATGAAAATGTTCCTGAGATAAGGGCTGGTTTTATAATTAATAGGAGTATGGGTGCTAGGTGTATAGTCATGAGAAAATGCTCTCGGGTGTAGGAGGGATTTATTGGGTTAAGGTGACTGGGAGTTGGGCCCCGTTGTGTTATTAAAAACATGTAAAGTGTGTACGAGGCTGTAATTAGGGTTCCTGTCCCTGTAATTAAGATTGTTCAGGGGGATCAGTTAAACAGGGATACCATAATTGTCAGCTCCCCTCATAGGTTTATTGAGGGAGGAAGTGCTATATTAGATAAATTTGTAATAAGTCACCAGGTGGCTATAAGTGGGAGTATTGCTTGAGCCCCACGGACTAATAATAAAGTTCGACTATGGGTTCGTTCATAATTCATATTTGCCAGGCAGAATAGGGCAGATGAGATTAAGCCGTGTGAAATTATCAAAATAACAGCACCTGTAACACTTCATGGTGTTTGGGTTATAATAGCGGCGATTACTAGGCCTATGTGGCTTACAGACGAATATGCAATAAGTGATTTTAAATCTGTTTGTCGTATACAGATTAGGCTTGTTATTACTACCCCTCATAGGGCTAAGATTATAAATGGATACGATATTTCTTTCGTTATTGGCACTAGAATGGTTGTAATTCGAATAATCCCATATCCCCCTAGTTTAAGTAAAACAGCTGCTAAGATTATTGATCCGGCTACGGGTGCCTCTACGTGAGCTTTTGGTAATCATAGGTGAGCCCCGTAAAGTGGTATTTTTACTATAAATGCTAGTAAACAGGCTAATCACAAGATTTTGGTTGTATAGCTTTGTGGTATTATTGGTTCTATTACATTAAATAAGGCAAGAGATAGCGATCCAATGGAGTCTTGTAGTACAAGAAGTGCAACGAGTAGAGGTAAAGAGCCTGCTAAGGTGTAGAATAAAAAATATGTGCCTGCGTTTAGTCGTTCGACTTGATTTCCCCATCGTGTAATAATAATAAGAGTTGGAATTAGGGTAGTTTCAAAGGCAATATAGAATATAATTAGTTCTGTTGAAGAAAAAGCAATAATTAAGGACATTTGTAGTAGTGTTAATATAATTAGGTAAGTTCGTTGTCGAGGGAGTGGGCTGGTTTTTAAGTGTTCTTGGCTGGCCAAGGTTATTAGTGGAAGAAGTCAACACGTAAGCACCAGTAGTGGTGATGAAATTGAGTCTACGGACATTAGTATATTTGTAAAGTTTGAAAATTCAAAGGGGAGGTTTAACCATATTAAACTAATTATTGCAATAATGGAGCTATTTACTACAAAGTGGGTTCATAGTCATTTTGGGTTTGCTAGTCATGTTATGGGGAGTAATATTATGGTTGGAATTAAGATTTTTAGCATTGTAGAAGATTTAGGTTTTTAAGATGGTCTGTTCCATGGGTTCGTGTAGTGGCTACTATAAGGGCAAGACCGGTGCTAGCTTCACATGCAGACAGGGTTAATAATAGTATTGGAATTAAAAAATGGTACCCTGTATTTATCTGTGCTGTTCAGGTAGCCATTGCAATAAATATTGCTAATATTATTCCTTCTAGGCATAGTAGGGCAGATAAAAAGTGTGTTCGGTGTAGTATTAGTCCCGTAGTACTTAATGCAAATGCTGATATGGCTGTAAATAGGGTTGATAACATAAAGTATTTTTGGAGTTAACCAAAATTTACTGAGTCGAAATCAATATTCTTATTTAGATTAAATACTTATTCAGCCCACTCCAGGCCTCCTTGTGCTCATTCATATATTAGGCCAATTGTTAGGATAAGAAGAATAATTGTTGATCAAAATAGTGTATTTACTGGGTGTATTTGTGATGCTCATGGAGTTGGCAGCAATAGGGCAATTTCTAGGTCAAATAGTAAGAATAGAATAGCAATTAAGAAAAATCGGATTGAAAATGGTAGGCGAGCTGAGCCAACCGGGTCAAAACCGCACTCATAGGGAGATAGTTTTTCTGTATCCGGGCTATTTAGGGATAATCAAAAACTAACCATAATGAGGGCCGTGGATAATGTTAATGAAAAAATTAATATAAGTGTAATTAAGTTCATTGTCTTTTCTTAGATATTGACTAAGATCAAATGATTGGAAGTCATTTATACTGATTGTACTAAAAAGACACGACCCTCATCAATAAATAGACACGTACAGGAATAGTCATACTACGTCTACAAAATGCCAGTATCATGCTGCTGCTTCAAAGCCGAAGTGGTGGCTTAGGGTAAAGTGAAACTTAATTTGCCGAAGGAGGCAAACTAGTAGAAATAGAGAGCCAATTATTACGTGTAGGCCATGAAACCCTGTTGCGACAAAAAAGGTTGATCCGTAAATCCCATCTGCAATTGTAAAGGGGGCTTCGTAGTATTCTATGGCTTGAAGGGCAGTAAAATATAAACCCAGGATAATAGTTATAAATAAGGACTGAATGGCCTCTTTTCGGCTCCCTTGTATAATACTATGGTGAGCTCATGTTACTGTTACACCGGAGGCTAAAAGTACGGCGGTGTTTAGTAGGGGGACTTCAAAGGGGTCTAATGGTGTGATTCCTGCTGGTGGTCAACACTCCCCTAGCTCTGGGGTTGGTGCAAGACTTGAATTATAGAATGCTCAGAAAAAGCCTAGAAAAAAGAACACCTCTGAGGTAATAAATAAGATTATCCCATATCGGAGCCCCTTTTGGACGGGTAAGGTGTGGTGTCCCTGAAATGTGCCTTCTCGAATAATATCACGTCATCATTGGAGTATGGTTAATAATATAATGACCAGTCCTAGTGTTATTAGGGTAGTTGATCCAAAGTGGAATCATATAGCTAGGCCAGAGGTTAATATAAGTGCTGCAATAGCACCTGTGAGTGGTCAAGGGCTTGGGTCTACTATGTGGTAGGCGTGTGCTTGGTGTGCCATTAGACATTTTCTTGTAAGTACAGGCTTAATAATAAAACAAAGACATAAGCTTGAATTATGGCTACTGCAATTTCTAATAATGTTAATAGTAATAGAATAATTATTGTTATGATAGAAACTGATGGTATTAGGGGTATTAGAACTAGTACTGCTGTTGAAATTAGTTGAATTAGTAAGTGTCCGGCTGTGAGGTTAGCTGTTAATCGTACTCCAAGGGCTAATGGTCGAATAAATAGGCTAATTGTTTCAATAATAACCAGGATTGGGATTAGCGGGGTTGGAGTTCCTTCTGGCAATATGTGTCCTAGGGCATTGGTTGGCTGGTTTCGAAGCCCAGTGAGGACTGTGGCTAATCATAAAGGAACGGCAAGCCCTAAGTTTAAGGACAGTTGAGTTGTTGGGGTAAATGTATAGGGAAGAAGGCCTATAAGGTTTATAGTAATTAAGAACATTATTAGGGCGGCCAACAGGAGAGATCAGCTGTGTCCTTTAGCATTGATAGGAAGTATAAGTTGTTTTGTGAATATACCAAAAAATCAGGTTTGAGTAGTTCATAGTCGGTTGCTTAGTCAGTGATTTGTTGTTTTATGAAATAATAATCACGGGAGCAAAAGGGCCAGAGTTATAAGGGGGGTTCCAAATATAATAGGGCTTATAAATTGATCAAAAAAGCTTAGGTTCATGGTCAGCCTCAGGGGTATGTTTTTTCTTTTTTTGTGCTTTGAGGTGTTGGTTCATTTTGAAATTTAAAATTGTTAATTTTGGCTGTTAAAATGGTTAGGTAAATAATTCAGGATATTAGGAAGATAGTAAATCATGGGCCAGGGTTAAGTTGTGGCATGTCATTAAGGGTGGTTGGTTTTCACCGGTCTTTAGCTTAAAAGGCTATTGCTTCTCCATGAAAGCTTCTTAATGATGATTCTAGTATAGATGAAGATCATTTTTGGAAGAAGTTTAATGATGTTGCTTCTACAACAATTGGTATAAAGCTATGATTTGCCCCACAGATTTCTGAGCACTGTCCATAAAAAACCCCTGGGCGGGATGCAATAAAAGTTGTTTGGTTTAGTCGTCCAGGAATGGCATCTGTCTTTACGCCCATAGAGGGGACGGTTCATGAGTGTAGTACATCTTCTGCTGAAATAAGTATTCGGATTGGGGATTCTATTGGAATAACTATTCGGTTGTCTACTTCTAAAAGACGAAGTTGTCCGGGGGACAGGTCTTGGGTTGGTAATATATACGAGTCAAATACTAAGTCTTCATAGTTTGTAAATTCATAAGTTCAGTACCATTGGTGGCCAATTGCTTTAACTGTTAGATGTGGGTCGCTGATTTCGTCTATTAAATATAAAATTCGTAGAGATGGAAGGGCAATAACGATCAAGATAATTGCTGGTATAACTGTTCATACTATTTCAATTTCTTGGGCGTCTATGGCATTAGTATTTGTTAACTTTGTGGTTATTATTGTTGTAATAATATAAAGCACTAGTGTGCTGATCAAAAAGACAGCTATTAATGCATGGTCATGAAAGTGTAGTAGTTCTTCTATAATCGGGGATGCTGCGTCTTGAAAGCCTAGTTGTGACGGGTGTGCCATATAAGATATACAAGGTTTAAACTAGTAATCAGGTCTTGACAAGGCCTTGTAATTTTTTTACTAATATCTTAAGAAAGTGGTAGATTGGTTATACAGTTGACTTGAAATTAACTTAGGGGGGTTCGATTCCTTCTTTTCTTGTTAAATAACTCGAGCTTGTACGAATGATGGTTCTTCAAATGTGTGATAGGGTGGAGGGCATCCGTGTAGCCATTCAATATTTGTGGGTGTGAGTTCTGTTGTTATTACTTCTCGTTTTGATGCAAATGCTTCTCAAATAATAAATATTATTATAATTACTGCAACAAGTGAAATTAAAGACCCAATTGATGAAATTGTGTTTCAAAGGGTGTATGCGTCGGGGTAGTCAGAGTATCGTCGTGGTATACCCGCAAGACCTAGGAAGTGTTGTGGAAAAAATGTAAGGTTAACTCCTAGGAATATAACGCCAAAGTGAATTTTAGATCAGGTTGGGTGTAGTGTATATCCAGAGAATAGCGGGAATCAGTGTACAAATCCGCCTATAATAGCAAACACGGCCCCCATAGACAGAACATAGTGAAAGTGTGCAACTACATAATATGTGTCATGTAGAACAATATCTAATGATGAGTTTGCTAGGACAATGCCTGTTAGTCCGCCTACTGTAAATAAAAAAATGAAACCCAGGGCCCAAAGCATTGCAGCATCTCACTTAATAGAGCCTCCATGCATTGTTGCCAATCAGCTGAAAACTTTTACACCAGTTGGAATGGCAATAATTATTGTAGCGGATGTAAAATAAGCTCGTGTATCTACGTTTAGGTCAACTGTAAATATATGGTGAGCCCATACGATAAAGCCTAATAGGCCAATTGATATTATTGCCCAGACTATGCCCATATATCCAAATGGTTCTTTTTTAGCAGAATAATATGTTACGATATGTGAAATCATGCCGAATCCTGGAAGGATTAAGATATATACTTCTGGATGACCAAAAAACCAGAATAGGTGTTGATATAGCACAGGGTCTCCTCCGCCCGCTGGGTCAAAAAAGGTAGTATTGAGGTTCCGATCGGTTAATAACATTGTAATACCAGCTGCAAGTACTGGGAGAGAAAGAAGTAGAAGAATGGCCGTAATTAACACCGATCATACAAACAAGGGTGTTTGATATTGCGTTATGGATGGGGGTTTTATATTAATTGACGTTGTAATAAAGTTAATTGCCCCTAGAATTGAGGAGACCCCAGCTAAATGTAGTGAAAAAATTGTTAGATCTACAGAGGCGCCTGCATGGGCAAGATTGCCAGCTAGGGGAGGATAGACAGTTCATCCGGTTCCCGCCCCTGCCTCTACGCCTGAGGAAGCTAGTAATAAGAGAAATGAGGGGGGTAGAAGTCAGAAGCTTATATTATTTATTCGAGGGAATGCCATATCAGGGGCCCCGATCATAAGGGGCACTAGTCAGTTTCCAAATCCGCCGATTATTACCGGCATTACTATAAAAAAGATTATTACAAAAGCATGAGCAGTAACAATGACATTATAAATTTGATCGTCCCCAAGGAGGGTTCCCGGTTGGCTAAGTTCGGCCCGAATTAAGAGGCTCAGGGCCGTGCCTACTATACCGGCCCAGGCACCGAAAATCAAGTAAAGGGTGCCAATGTCTTTGTGATTTGTAGAAAAGAGTCATCGAGTAATTATCACTGGTAAGATGGCCGAAGCAGGCGCAAGGTTGTAGCCCTTGTTATAAAGGTTAGAGTCCTTTTCTTATCAAGCCCTGTGATGTCCAGCATATAAAATTGCAAATTTTAAAGTGCAAAGTAGCTTTTGCCGGGGCTTCTCCCGCTTTTTTTCCCAACAAGCGGGAGAAGTAGATTAAAGCTCGTTGATTGAGTGTTTAGCTGTTAACTAAAAGGTCGTAGGGTCAAAGCCTGCTAGTCTAGAAGGCTTTAGCTTAATTAAAGTGTCTGGGTTGCATTCAGAAGATGTGGGGTAGTGTCCTGCAGGTTTTATCAAGGACTAGAAGATTTTAACTTCTGCTTAAGGCTTTGAAGGCCTTTGGTCTTATTATCCTAAGTCCTTAGTTTATTACCATTAATGCTGGAGTTATTGGCATTATCATTATAGACAATATAATTATTATAGGGACAATTTGTAGGTTATTTTTTTCTCGTCAATTTAGGCTTGAGTTTGAGATGTGGGGGGGGGAGGTCATTGAAATGGTGTAAGATAGACGGAGGTAGAAGAATAGGCTAAGTAAGGCTGATATAGCTATTGTAATAGATAGCACATTGAGGTGTTGTTTGGTTATTTCTTGTAGGATTAATCATTTTGGTAAAAACCCCGATGTTGGTGGGAGCCCTCCGAGAGCCATGAGAACAGTTATTGTGAAGGCTGCTAGTGTTGGTGTTTTTAGTCATGAGGTTGAAAACTTGTTAATACTCGTAGAGTTCAAAGCTATCAGTGTTATAAATATGGATGAGGTTAAAATAATATAGACTAATAGGTTTAGTAGTGCTAGATTTGGGGCAAATGGTACAATTATGGTTATTCATCCTAAATGTGCAATGGATGAGTATGCTATGATTTTTCGCATTTGTGTCTGATTTAGGCCCCCCCATCCTCCTACAATCATAGATGTTAGCGCTATTATAATTAGTAGATTTGTGTTTAGTTGATGGCTTGTTAGGACAAGTAGGGCCATGGGGGCCAGTTTTTGTCATGTTGATAGGATTAAGCACGTTATCATATTTAGTCCTTGTAAAACATCTGGTAATCATAGGTGAAATGGTGCAACTCCCAGTTTGATTGCTAAGGCGATTGTTAAAATTGTTGTTGATGTGTAGTGGTTTATGTTTATAATTGTTCACTCTCCTGTTATTCATGCGTTCATAATTGTTGAGAATAAGATTAAGGCGGAGGCTGTGGCTTGCGTTAAAAAATATTTTGTTGCGGACTCTGTGGCCCGAGGGTGGTGTATTTGGGTTATTAGTGGAATGATGGCTAGTGTGTTAATTTCTAATCCCATTCATGCTAAAAATCAGTGATAGCTTGATAATGTAGTGATTGTTCCTACTGCAAGGCTTGATATTAATATAGATAAGGTATATGGGCTCATTGGTAAAAGAAGGGTTTTCGCCAACATGTTTGGGGTATGGGCCCAAAAGCTTAATTTAGCTTATTTTACCTTAAAAGATAGTGTAGTGGGTGCACGAGGGGTTTTGATCTCCTAAGGGTAGGTTCGAGTCCTATTTTTTTAGTAGGATATGAGAGGGTTTGAACCCCTATGGGTCACTCTATCAAAGTGGTCCTTATCTTTCAGGCACATATCCTATGATAGGGGGGGAATGCCTGTTATTGTAATCGGGAGTGAGATATGTATAAGGGTCATTACAATTGTGAGAGGCAGAAAGTTTTTTCAGATTAGGTGCATTAATTGATCATATCGGAATCGTGGGTAGGATGCACGGATTCATAAAAATACAATTGACAGTGCTGATGCCTTAAAAATTAGGTTTATTGTTGAAATTTCTGGTTGAATGTGGTTTATTGTTGGGCCAAGAAATAAAATAGCTGATAGGGTGTTTATAAGTAAAATATTGGAGTATTCTGCTAGGAAAAATAATGCAAATGGCCCCCCCGCATATTCTACGTTAAATCCAGATACTAGTTCTGATTCTCCCTCTGTAAGGTCAAATGGGGCTCGGTTTGTTTCTGCTAGGGTTGAGATGAACCACATTGTTGCTATAGGTCATGCTGGGACAACAAATCAGATTGGTTCTTGTGAGGCATTAAAGTTTGTTAATATAAAGCCTCCTGTTATTAGGATGAGGCATAGTAGAATGAGCCCTAGTGTAACCTCATATGAGATGGTTTGTGCTACTGCTCGAAGTGCCCCAACTAAGGCATATTTTGAGTTTGATGATCAGCCTGAGCCGAGGATTGAATACACGGCCAAACTAGATATGGATAGAAGAAAGAGAATGCCTAGGTTTAGGTTTGATAGTGTAAAGGGCATAGGTAGGGGAATTCAGATTATTAGTGCTAGGGTTAATGCTATTATTGGTATAATAAGGAATAGAGTTTGTGATGATGTTGATGGTCGTACTGGTTCTTTAATAAATAGTTTTAGTCCGTCTGCAATTGGTTGAAGGAGGCCGATTGGTCCTACTATATTTGGCCCTTTTCGTAATTGTATATATCCTAGTACTTTTCGTTCAACAAGAGTTAAGAAAGCCACAGCCAGCAGTACTGGGATAATATATAATAGTGGGTTTAGGAGGGCAGATATGATGTACATAGTTAAGAAGAGGAGTTGAACCTCTGGTGGAAAGGGCTTAGGTCTTTTGCAATTGCCGGGCTCTGCCATCTTAACTGTCCTTTATTTTAAAGGTATATTCTGTGTGGCTCTTTATTTGCCATCAGGGGTGTAGGGGCTTTGTTTGCAAGAGGCCCCATTTTTTCGGTCCTTTCGTACTAGAAAAAATTTCATTATAGATAGAAACTGACCTGGATTGCTCCGGTCTGAACTCAGATCACGTAGGACTTTAATCGTTGAACAAACGAACCTTTAATAGCGGCTGCACCATTTGGGTGTCCTGATCCAACATCGAGGTCGTAAACCCATTCGTCGATAGGAACTCTTAGAAAGGATTGCGCTGTTATCCCTAGGGTAACTTGGTTCGTTGGTCACTTAGTGGATCATTTATAATAAATGTTTTAGTTTTTGAAGTGTAATTCTAAACTACTTGTCTCGGAGGATATTTTTTCTTCCGTGGTCGCCCCAACCGAAAATTTAAATTATAACTATACGTTTTTATTTTTTACCTGTTGGCTAGTATTAGTGTATAGTTAATTTTATATTTGAAGCTCCATAGGGTCTTCTCGTCTTATATAATTATCTCCGCTTCTGCACGGAGGGATTAATTTCACTGATTAGATTAAAGAGACAGTTGAGCTTTCGTTTTGCCTTTCATACAGGTCTTTATTTAAAAGACAAGTGATTACGCTACCTTTGCACGGTCATGATACCGCGGCCGTTAAAATTAATCACTGGGCAGGCGGGACCTCTTATATTTGTGGAGCAAGAGGCGATGTTTTTGGTAAACAGGCGGAGCTCTTGGTTGCCGAGTTCCTTTTTAATCTTTAAATCTTTTTTTAATGCTCCTGTGTTGGGTTAACAATTATTTTAATGTGTTTTTCTTGTTGTTGGATATTTTATATTGTTAATTATCAGTGACTTTTTCGTTCTGATTTACGCTTGCATAAAGAGAATTTGTTCTTGTTACTCATTCTAGTATAAATTCATCTACTTAGTAGATGTACTTGATATATTTTGTGAATTTAGATTTTTTATTAGTATAATAAGGGGTTTTGTTAGGTTGAGCTTTGACGCTTTCTTGTGGTGGCTGCTTTTAGGCCTACATGGTTTATTTCTTTTATTAGTATAATCTTTATTCATTGTGTAGGTTGTATCCTTTATTAATAGAGCTGTACCTCTATTAATTAACTTTAAAGTGCTATTTTTATTTTTTAATTAATTTAAAGTACTTTAAGCTGAACTAATATTCATTTCTCAAGTAACCAGCTATCACTAGGCTCGTTAGGCTTTTCACCGCTATTTAAAAGTCGTCCCACTCTTTTGCCACAGAGACGGGTTGGCCCTGGTTAATGCTGCTCTTAAGTAGCTCGTCTAGTTTCGGGGTGGCTAACTTTATTTCTCTTTGTTAGGTTGGACTTACTAGACCATTATGCAAAAGGTATAGGGTTTAATCTTTTCTTTTTCTTGTTTTTATTATTTATTTCATTTTTATTTCATCTTTCCTTTACGGTACTTTTTTTATTGCTCATGATAAATTTCTATCGCCTATACTATTAAATTAAATGGTTTAGTTGTTTTGGTGTTTTGTAGTTAGGTTTTGGCTAGAATTTTAACTCAATTTAATCCGAGTTTAACGGGTATTTTCTTGGTGTAAACAAGATGCTTTATTAAGCTATAAATTGTTCCAAGTTCACCTTCCGGTAGACTTACCATGTTACGACTTGCCTCTTCTTTTTAGGTTTTTATTTATTTATTGTTTATTATTGTTTGAAGAGGGTGACGGGCGGTGTGTGCGCGCTCCATTGCCAGTTTAAAAAGAACACTCTTTTTTCTTTTTACTGCTAAATCCTCCTTTATAGTTTTGTTTCATAAGCTTTTCCGTAGTTTTCTAAACTAGAAAATGTAGCCCATTTCTTCCCATCTTATATGCTACACCTTGACCTGACGTTTTTATGTTTATAGTTGTGCCTACTGTTAGCCCTTTAAAGGGTGGGCTGGACGGTGGTATATAGGCTGTATTGGCAATAGGTGGTGAGGTTTATCGTGGATTATCGATTATAGAACAGGCTCCTCTAGGGGGGTATAGAGCACCGCCAAGTCCTTTGAGTTTTAAGCTGTTGCTCGTAGTATTCTGGCGGATAAATCAAAGTTTATAATTAGGCATAGTGGGGTATCTAATCCCAGTTTGTTTCCTAGTTGTCGTGGGTTCAAGCTTATTTTAGTAAGGCCACTTTCGAAGTTGTGTTTGTTTTAACTATTGCGTGCGACAGCGGAGTTAGTTTTTAACCTTATTTAATTTGTGTGTCTAACCACCCTTTGAGCCGATTTTATTAATTTGAGTTTCTCGTATAACCGCGGTGGCTGGCACGAGATTTACCAACTCTTTTAACTATCGCTGATTCGAGCTTGATTCGCTTATTGTTCAATGTTCATCACTGCTGAGTTCCCTTGGGGGTGTGGTCTAACAAGATGTCTTTGGCAGAGTAAGTGCCTGATACCTGCTCCTGTTTTACTTGTTGGCAATAGAGGGCATTTTCACCGGGACGCAGATACTTGCATGTGTAAACGTAGTTAAAATTAATAGCAAGGCCAGGACCAAGCCTTTATGTTTATGAGATATTTTAAAATCTGTCTTAGCATTTTCAGTGCCACACTTTATGTAAGCTACATTAAC